GTAGTGATTTAACTCTAAGAGAAAGGTCTAATGATCTCGATGTAACTCAAAAATACAGGCATTTGTGGGTTCAATGCGAAAATTGTTATGAATTAAATTATAAGAAATTTTTGAAATCAAAAACAAATATTTGTGAACAATGTGGATATCATTTGAAAATGAGTAGTTCAGATAGAATCGAACTTTCGATCGATCCCGGTACTTGGCACCCTATGGATGAAGACATGGTCTCTCTGGATCCCATTGGATTTCATTCGGAGGAGGAGCCTTATAAAGATCGTATTGATTCTTATCAAAGAAAGACAGGATTAACTGAGGCTGTTCAAACAGGCATAGGTCAACTAAATGGTATTCCCGTAGCAATTGGGGTTATGGATTTTCAGTTTATGGGGGGTAGTATGGGATCCGTAGTCGGGGAGAAAATCACCCGTTTGATTGAGTACGCTACCGATCAATTTCTACCTCTTATTATAGTGTGCGCTTCCGGGGGGGCACGCATGCAAGAAGGAAGTTTGAGCTTGATGCAAATGGCTAAAATATCGTCTGCTTTATATGATTATCAATCAAATAAAAAGTTATTTTATGTATCAATCCTTACATCTCCTACTACTGGTGGGGTAACAGCTAGTTTTGGTATGTTGGGAGATATCATTATTGCTGAACCCAATTCCTATATTGCATTTGCGGGTAAAAGAGTAATTGAACAAACATTGAATAAAACAGTACCTGAAGGTTCACAAGCGGCTGAATATTTATTCCAGAAGGGCTTATTTGACCTAATTGTACCACGTAATCCTTTAAAAAGCGTTCTGAGTGAGTTATTTAAGCTACACGCTTTCTTTCCTTTGAATTAAAATTCAATCAAGTAGAGCACACAAAATTCAATTAGTTTATTTGTAGCAAACAAGTAGTTAGTTTATAAGAATCAAAGTAAATAAGAATGGAGTTTTCTTTGATGACCTAAGATCTAATTGTAGAAAGAATAAAAAGTTGCGGATAACTCTTTTTTTTTACCTAGAATCCCGATTACTAATTAAGAAGTCTCTATCAACAAGATAAAAGAGTGAATTCTTCCTTTCGTGAAATTAGGCAAATAAAATGAATTTCGTCTTATGTCTTATGTATATAATCAAATAGAGAAAAGATAGATATATAGTTTTTTATCTTTCTCTATCTCCCGAAAATCCCATTTTCACTAAAAATTCCTGTTGGGTCGCATTCTAACGAATCTTTCGATAATCTGTAAGAAACTCTTTCTTTATTAAAAATTCGAAGACAAGAACAAAAGACAAAGAAATGAAGAAAAATAATAAAGTGAATTATCATACATATCTTTCATGTAGAAAGATGAATAAGTCCATTTATTTAGTTCTACATTCCTTGGACTTATTCTATATACTCACTTAGATATATAGGTACTTATTTCTATACTAAGAATTTGAAATTAAATTAATTAATAATAATTACAATTCTTAATTATAATTATTATAAGATATTTCTTTATTTATAAAAAAGAAATAATAGCAGGTACAAATAGTAAATCGAGGTACCCATTTTATGACAACTTTCAATTTCCCCTCTATTTTTGTGCCTTTAGTAGGCCTAGTATTTCCGGCAATTGCAATGGCTTCTTTATCTCTTCATGTTCAAAAAAACAAGATTGTTTAGATCTGATGGGACCCAATCTCATCCGTTTTTTTTTTCAAAACTTAGACTTGTAGCATAACACAGATATCTATTTCGAAAAATATGGTCTAACGTGTAATTTCCGCCGAACATAAAGGAAAAAGTTCTTATGCCTGCAGAAAAGGATCTATGGGTAAATGAATTCTAGCTAGTTTCAAATAGATCAGGATCGCTGGATGGCTAAAATGTAAAGTCGGTGGATCTATAGGTATATCAATATGTATAGTGGGCTCATATGAAGGGTATGTTATTATTTTAGATCTAACCAATTTGATGAATTACTCCTAAAGGTTCACATCAAACTAGTGCTAGTTCACATCAAACTAGTGCTAGTTGATGAGAGTTACTTCGGAAACAAAAAAAGTAAAGTCAAATTCATTTGGGGTATTCTCTCAATTCCAATAAAATGCAATCAGATCAAGTATGAGTTGGCGATCAGAAGATATATGGATAGAACTTATAACGGGGTCTCGAAAACTAAGTAATTTATGCTGGGCCCTTATCCTTTTTTTAGGTTCATTAGGATTCTTATTGGTTGGAACTTCCAGTTATCTTGGTAGAAATTTGCTATCTTTTTTTCCGTCTCAGCAAATCATTTTTTTTCCACAAGGGATCGTGATGTCTTTCTACGGGATCGCGGGTCTCTTTATTAGTTCCTATTTGTGGTGCACAATTTCCTGGAATGTAGGTAGTGGTTATGATCGATTCGATAGAAAGGAAGGGATAGTGTGTATTTTTCGTTGGGGATTTCCTGGAAAAAATCGTCGCATATTCCTACGATTCCTTATAAAAGATATTCAGTCCGTTAGAATAG